ATCTCTGCAAAGCGTAAGGGTATTCATATTACAAATCTTACTAGAACTGCTCGTTTTTTATCAGAAGCGTGTGATTTGGTTTTTGATGCAGCAAGTAGGAGAAAACAATTTTTAATTGTTGGTACCAAAAATAAAGCAGCTGATCCAGTAGCGCGGGCTGCAATAAGAGCTCGGTGTCATTATGTTAATAAAAAATGGCTAGGCGGCCTTTTAACGAATTGGTCCACTACAGAAATGAGACTTCAAAAGTTCAGGGACTTGAGAATGGAACAAAAGACAGGGGGAATCCACCGCCTTCCGAAAGGGGATGCGGCTCGATTAAAGAGACAGTTATTTCACTTGCAAACATATTTGGGCGGGATTAAATATATGACAGGGTTACCCGATATTGTAATAATCGTTGATCAGCAAGAAGAATATATGGCTCTTCAAGAATGTATCACTTTGGGAATTCCAACAATTTGTTTAATTGATACAAACTGTGACCCGGATCTCACAGATATTTCGATTCCAGCGAATGATGACGCTATAGCTTCAATCCGATTAATTCTTAACAAATTAGTATTTGCGATTTGTGAAGGGCGTTCTAGCTATATACGAAATCCCTGATTAATAATAAGATAAATAAATTCTTTTTTGAATTCCATAGATTGACGGAATCCGTTACTATTTCTGAATCTCATAAAAGAGATAAAAAACTGGGGATATTATGTGATTAGTTGGTATCTAAAATATACAATTCAAGTGAGCAAGTCGAAAAAAAGACGGTTGAATCAAAATAATTTCTTGTAAAGTTTTCTTTCTTTTAGAGGACAATATGAATGTTCTATCATATTCCATTAACACATTAAAAGGGTTATATGAAATATCTGGTGTGGAAGTAGGCCAGCATTTCTATTGGAAAATAGGCGGTTTCCAAGTCCATGCCCAAGTACTTATTACTTCTTGGGTTGTAATTGTTATCTTATTAGGTTCAGCCATTGTAACTGTTCGGAATCCACAAACCATTCCTACTGACGGTCAGAATTTCTTCGAATATATCCTTGAATTTATTCGAGATGTGAGCAAAACCCAGATTGGAGAGGAATATGGTCCGTGGGTTCCCTTTATTGGAACTTTGTTTCTATTTATTTTTGTTTCTAATTGGTCAGGGGCGCTTTTACCTTGGAAAATCATAGAGTTACCTCATGGGGAGTTAGCCGCACCCACGAATGATATAAATACTACCGTTGCTTTAGCTTTACTTACGTCAATAGCATATTTTTATGCGGGCCTTAGCAAAAAAGGATTAGGTTATTTCGGTAAATACATACAACCAACTCCAATCCTTTTACCCATTAACATTTTAGAAGATTTCACAAAACCTTTATCACTTAGCTTTCGACTTTTTGGAAATATATTAGCGGATGAATTAGTAGTTGTTGTTCTTGTTTCTTTAGTACCTTCAGTGGTTCCTATACCTGTCATGTTCCTTGGATTATTTACAAGTGGTATTCAAGCTCTTATTTTTGCAACTTTAGCTGCGGCTTATATAGGTGAATCCATGGAGGGACACCATTGACTAAGTTTCGAAATAGTCTTTTTTAGCTTAGTGTAAGGTAATCTATGCCTTGCTCGAGATAATCTTCTTCGTGAACATAAATATACACATAAATAGACAAAAAAGTCTATAAGATCTATCTATCTATAAGATCTAGAAGAATAGTAAAAAAGATTACGATATTAGGGAATTGTAAAAAAAAATTAGGTTCTATAGAGCGATTCCCATTTCAGTCGGTTTTATTCAATTCAAAGATTGACCAAAAGAAAATATTAATAAAGAATAAATTACATGAACATAGATCAACCAAAGACTTATATTTCTATGCAATGATTTAGACTAAGAAATTCGCCCATTTAGATTGATTGTATCCATATGGGATAATGCTAAATTCTAAATTAAATAAAAGGAAGATTAGGGGTTTACAAAAAATGAGATTCAAGAGAAAATGGTTTCGTTAGAAGAGTGGGATCAAACTAGGTATATGTAATATATATAATCCCTATAAGCCAACTTTCCTTTATAGATGTTTCGAAAAATGTTTTTAAAATACGACTGAATCCAAGATACAAATAGTTGGTTTACGTTATGGAAGAAAGACATGTATATGTAATAGTAGGCTAGTTATATATGAGCTAAAAGATATATCTAATCTGCCCTCCTATTATTGAGAATTGGGGTAGGGATTCCAATAAAAGTCCTTCCGTTTCATTTGTAACTGTGAATTCAATTCAATATTGAATAAAGAAATTCAATCAAGAAAAAGAACGAAGAGTTCGAATTCATGGAAAAACAAAAAGTTGTATGAATTCTATGAATTCACAAAAACTCTGTGGATAGGAACTATAAAATAGATATCGAAGTAGTTCTGATGATTCAATAATATTACTACTTCAATTGGGAGCTCTTAGTTGCGTTACTTTGACTAGATGAAAATCTTATCGATGGAATAATTAAGTC